TGACCACGTCCTATAGGGATCATCGCATCAATGGCAATAAGCCCTGTTTGAAGAGGCTCATATACGGAACGTCTCGAAATAATACCTGGGGCAGGAGATTCAATTAACCGAGATTCAGAAGCTGAAATTTCACCTCTCCCATCAATAGGTTTAGCCAGAGCATTTATAACACGACCTAAATAAGCCTCACTCACAGGTATCTGAGCAATTCTTCCTGTTGCTTTTACAGAACTTCCCTCTTGGATCATCAAACCATCGCCCATTAATACAACACCAACATTATTTGATTCCAAATTCAGAGCAATACCTATTGTACCTTCTTCAAATTCTACTAATTCACCTGCCATTACTTCATCAAGACCATGAACACGAGCAATGCCATCGCCTACTTGAAGTACGGTACCGGTATTTACAATCTTCACTTCTCTATTATATTGTTCAATACGTTCACGGATAATATTACTAATTTCGTCGGCTCGAAGGGTTGCCATTAGTATCTTTTTATTCTTTTTCGGAAGCAAAGGAAAAAAAATAATGCCTAAACTCTAAACTAAAGTAAAAGTCGAAAGGCTAATCTGTTATTTTTTCCATGGCCCCGAGGGTGTTAATATTGGCACTTATGGTACGTAAATGTAACTCGTTATTCAAACAACTATTAAGAGTTCCTAGAGCTCTTTGTAAGGCTTGTTGGAAAACTCGTTGTCGAACCTGATTAATCGCTCTTTGTTGTTCAAAATGAAGGGTTTCATTTTTGTAATTTTCTAATCGTTCCAAACTCTCACTAGTAGCCTTAATTAAATTGACTTTTTCCCGCTCTATATCAGAGTATCCATTCATTCGATACTCATCCGCTTCAATTTCCACTTTACGTAAGCGAGCCCGGGCTCTTTCAAGCTGCTCAATGGTCCCTTTACGTAATTCTTCAGAATTACGAATAGTACTCAAGATCCTCTGTTTTCGATTATCTAATAAATCATTTAATGAAAGTAGATTATCTTACCATTAATTTACCAACTCCCATGATCTCTTCCCGAACCAAACATGAATCTTTCGATTCATTTGGCTCTCACGCTCAATCAATTCAATTATTTATTTTATGGGCATTCCCACCCATATCTTTTACTATAATGAGCCTACCCTCTCTCTTTTCTGTTCGTATTCAAAGATATTGAAACTGATATACAGAATATTAGGAGGGCTCTTCCGACCAGACAAAAATCCATAATTGTCAGCAAAGTTGTTTATTTATTTGTTTTTTATTAAATAAAAATCAAAATTATTATATTTTATTTTGTATTTCCCTTTTTATTAAAATCTTCATTAAATCCAAAAATGCCTCTTTTTATACATAGGTCATCGATTCGGCATTGGGTAAAAAGGGCAAAGCGCCCCTTTTTCTAATAAAAGGTTTCAAATTATTTTATCAATATGAGTGTTCTATATCGGATGAATTATCAACTATTTATTTTGAAACCATTTTGCTACTAATGTAGTGTTAGAAAGAGTACCATGTTGTGCCTGAACTTCAAACAGTTTAGCTTTAACCATGTTAATGGTCTCGCATTATTGGTCGATAGAGAATCAAGATTTACCAATGAATCACGAAATGCTATGGTTCTTACATATGATTTATTAATTTATTCATAAGTAATTCGTCGAGATGGTGCACCTTTCTTTCCTATTTCTTATCCTAATATAAATAAAAAAAAAAAAAGAATCATAATAACGTGCAGTTGGTTGGATGCAACCTATTCTTGAAATATACAACTCGCACACACTCCCTTTCCAAAAAAAATCAATACACCAAGCACCACACTTAGATTTATTGGATTTGTTGCTAAAATATCGGTATTAAATCCGAAACTTCCGGCAGATGGCCAATAGCCCAAGGAAACGAAAAAATAGGTTATATTTTTCATATACTCTCCTCTTTCTTATAGATAAGACTACCAAAGAACATAGTTCTTTTTGTATCACCTCACTCGCCTCGCCCTGATCGATTTCTTTTTATTAATTTATTTTTTATGGGAATAGATTAAATCATCTAGTAATTTAGAATAGTAATTTAGAATTTGAAAATTTATTATTTTTTTAAGTTCTCCATAAAAAGATTAAGATACTTATTAGGTTAGGTCTTAGGCCTCACACCAATTGCGAAATATTTCGTTTGTTGAAACGTTTCTTAGTAAGGGGTTTCCCTTGTACTAAGGGTGGGAATGGGAAGGAAGAAAGCGATCGGATCCGTGAATTCCTCATCCTCAAATAAACCCTTCCCGGGGTATTGTCTCATAAGTAATTGTTAGGATTAAAGTGTTGATATAATTAGAAGAAGCAAACGGCAAGTACAAGTTAATAAAATAAACTAAGACTAAGAAAAAAGTGCATAACGTACGTTTTCACATTTCTAATTTTAGGATTAAATTAAACAAAAGGATTTGCAAATAAAAGTGCTAATGCCACGACCAGTCCGTAAATTGTTAAAGCTTCCATAAAAGCTAGACTAAGCAATAAAGTACCTCGTATTTTACCTTCCGCTTCTGGTTGTCTCGCAATACCTTCTACAGCTTGGCCCGCAGCAGTACCTTGGCCAACTCCAGGTCCAATGGAAGCAAGCCCTACGGCCAATCCAGCAGCAATAACGGAAGCGGCAGAAATCAGTGGATTCATAGTAAGTTCCTCGTACAAAAAAAATAAATGGTTAATGATACAATCAACCAATGCATTATTACTTATTTTATCACTACGATCTATCGGGTCAAAGTAATTAAAAACTCTGAATTGAAATTATAATATTAGTGAATCGTCAGAATGACTTCGATATCTCTTTTTTTTTTAGTTTCTACTCATAATCAAATCTTTATAAACTCATATGCATATAGTTCTACTTATTGCATTTCTTAGTTTCGAACCATTCTTTCATTCAATATCTTCGTTCTTTACTTACTTTCTATATCCATACGTTCATCTGTTTTTTCATTCAATCTACAATTACAGACGAAAGAGAAAGACTTATATTGTATTGTAATCCATCTAAACGAAATGCAGTGTGGTTAAAAAAAAAAAAAATAAAAGAATCAACATTCAATAATAGTAATAATAAATAGTATTATAATAATAATATAAATATAAAAATAGATATTAATAATATACTGGGAAAGAAATAGGAATAAAATAATAAAATATAGAAATATATAATATATAATCCATAGGGATAATCCCTATATAACTAATAAATATCTAATATCACATATACATTTGTTTCTTCCATAATGTAAACCACCTGCATTTTATTTTATATTGAATTGGATTTTAGAATCATTCTTCGAAACATATCTAAGGGTTAAACTTATAGATATTACATATATCTAGTTTGACTTGACCTTGACCCCCTAACCCATATTTTTCCAATTCCGTAATATCGTCTGTCTTCCCTCTTACGAGATTAGGTCATCCATACATATTATAGATACAAATATATATGTATTATGTTGCCCAACCAAGTGCGTATTTGGAATCATGCATGACTTCGGGTAAGTGAAAAAAGACTATTAAAAAATCTAATCAATGATGACCCTCCATGGATTCACCTATATAAGCCGCGGCTAAAGTTGCAAAAATAAGAGCTTGAATACCGCTTGTAAATAATCCAAGAAACATAACGGGGATAGGAACTACTGAAGGTACTAAAGAAACAAGAACAACAACTACTAATTCATCAGCCAATATATTCCCGAAAAGTCGAAAACTAAGAGATAAAGGTTTTGTAAAATCTTCTAGGATGTTAATTGGTAAAAGTATTGGAGTTGGTTGGATGTATTTCCCAAAATACCCCAATCCTTTTTTGGTAAGACCCGCATAAAAATATGCCACTGACGTGAGTAAAGCTAAAGCAACAGTAGTATTTATATCATTCGTGGGCGCAGCTAACTCCCCATGAGGTAACTGTATAATTTTCCAAGGTAAAAGAGCACCTGACCAGTTAGAAACAAAAATAAATAGGAACATAGTTCCAATAAAGGGAACCCAAGGGCCATATTCTTCTCCAATCTGAGTTTTACTCAAGTCTCGAATAAATTCAAGGACATATTCGAAGAAATTCTGACCGTCGGTCGGAATTGTTTGTGGATTCCGAACTGCTATGATGACTGAACCTAATAAGATAGCAATTACGACCCAAGAAGTGATAAGTACTTGGGCATGGATTTGTAAACCTCCTATTTGCCAATATAAATGTTGGCCTACTTCTACACCCGATATATCGTATAACCCATTGAGTATTTTAATGGAACATGGTATAGCATTCATATTGTCCTCTGATATAAATCGAACTTAAAAAATTATTTTGATTCAACCATCTCTTTCTCAACTCACCAACATTAATCATCTTTTAATACAAATTAAATTTAGGATACTAAAAAATCACATAACATAATATAAATATCCCTATTTTTATCTCTATCTCTTTTTGAAGTTCAAGAATAGTAACCGATCCAATAAATCGATCGAGTTCCCAAACAATTAATTAATTTTATTATTCTTAATCATAATCAACGATTTCTTATATAGCTATAACGACCCTCGCAAATTGCGAATACTAATTTGTTAAGAATGAATCGAATTGAAGCTATAGCATCATCGTTAGCTGGAATCGAAATATCTGCGAGATCCGGGTCACAATTTGTATCAATTAAACAAATAGTAGGAATCCCTAAAATGACACATTCTCGAAGAGCCGTATATTCTTCTTGCTGATCAACGATGATTACAATATCGGGTAACCCCGTCATATATTTGATCCCACCCAAATATGTTTGCAAGGTAGATAATTTTCTCTTCACCATTGCTGCATCTCTTTTGGAAAGATGGTTGAGTTTCCCCATCTTTTGTTCTGCTCTTAAGTCCCTGAACTTATTAAGTCTCGTTTCCGTAGTGGACCAGTTCGTTAACATACCACCGAGCCACTTTTTATTAACATAATGACACCGAGCCCCTATTGCAGCTGATGCTACTAAATCCGCTACTTTATTTTTGGTACCAACGATTAAAAAGGTTTTTCCACTACTTGCTGCATTAAAAACTAAATCACAGGCTTCTGATAAAAAACGAGCAGTTCTCGTAAGATTTATAATATGAATACCTTTACGCTTTGCAGAGATGTAAGGGGCCATTCTAGGATTCCATTTTCGAGTACCATGACCAAAGTGCACTCCCGCTTCCATCATTTCTCCTAAATTGATGTTCCAATATCTTTTTATCATTTTTCCCCGCATTTCCCCACACTTCCTCTTTTTTTTTTTTAGCGACAAGGTACCCTGAAATAAATAATTGTTCCGACGGAACCTTCTACCGTGGATTGACCCTTGATATATAGCCCAAACCATTAATTTCTTTTAATTACTTATTTTTTTATTACTAAATTAATATAAATTATTGGGCCAACCTAACCAAATAGTTAAAGTAAAAAGAATGAATCTCTTCTTAGGAAAATCGCGTAAATGGTTGTTGTGATGTCCCATGAAAATTGTTTGGAGCACATAATTCTCTATGGTATAACAAAATATCTCCCATTTCCAACTCGAATAAATTTTTCCTTTTGATTTCCAAATAAATATTTTTGTTTTCCCTTGAATGGTGTACTAATTTTTTGAATCCAGTACCAACAGGAATAAGCCCCCCCAGAACAACGTTCTCTTTCAGTCCTTTCAACCAATCAATACGACCTCGTAAAGCGGCTTTTGCTAAAACTCGAGCGGTTTCTTGAAAACTCGCTTCGGATATGAAACTTTGAGTATTCAGGGATGTCCTCGTTATTCCCAATAAGATTGCCCGATAATTGATCGCTTCGTCTAAAGCACGTCCCGCTCGTTCCGCTCGCAACAATCTGATTAATTCTCCGGGTGAAAAAACATTAGACATTCCATCTTCTGAAACCAACACTTTTGATGTTATTTGACGTACAATGATCTCTATATGTCTATTATGGATCTGTACTCCCTGAGATCGATAAACCTTTTGAATTTTATTAACCAAAGAGATACGACTCTGGGCTATGGTTAACTCAGCTCCAATCAAGAATCCCCAGGGGATTCCAAGAATTCTTGGTATACGTTCGTTCCAACTTTCGACTCTCTTTTCGAGGTTCATCGATATTGAATCAATTGAACGCACTTCTAAGACCTGTTCCACTTTTGGAAGACCCTGCGTTATGTCACCAGATCTTGATTTTTCATATATAAATGTAACTAGTGTCTTTCCTTCATAAAGGATTTCTCCATAATGACCATGAACTGTTGCTCCTGGGGTAGCCAAATAGGGCTTAGCCGATCTTATAACTAAGGAGTCAACATGAACAATTAAAATTTGACCGGATTTTTTTATGTGTGGCCCATATTTGAATAAACATGCATTTTCACAAATAAATTGCCCAAGGCAAATTATTGTGGATGTCTCTTCACCAGAACCAGAATCGTGATGAAGAAAACAACAATTTAAATGGAATGGATTCAAAATTATATTACTGCATGAATTGGGATTATAAATTCTTCTATTTTCATCCATTAAACAATATTTAAGTACTTGAAGTACTTTAAAAGTCTGTTTAAAATTGTTAAGTAGTAAATATTTCTTTAACGAGATTTGATTATGAGTTAATAAATGGTAAGATAAATAAAAATTCGTTATTTTAGGTACAATAGTACCTAAGGGACCCAACAAATACCTAATTGGGATTAGGGGATCCAATATCGCATTGTTATATTTCGAACCCTTGAATGGACTAATTCGAAAACAGTTGGATGATGACAAAATTATCAAAGATTGGCATTCCTTATGTTGATTCAACAGCGTACCAATAGTTCCTTGCTGTTGGATAAGTAATTGAAACTTCGCCTTGGAATGAAAGGGATTGATATTGGCGCGATCTAGCCCCTTATTGGGAATAAATCCCGAATCTGTTATATTATATCTTTTTCCGCTATATGAAAGAGTGGACTTGACTTTGACTAACTCAATTCTTATGAAATCACGAATTATATCATTTGTCCTTACCTCAACAAAGGAGGCATAAACCTCTTTTTTGGAACCATTTTGTTTTTGGTCCCAATTTAATATTAAGCAAGTCCGAACTAATTGAATACTTGTGTTATAAATTCCTCGAATTGACTTGCCATATTCATAAAGGATATAATTGACAATTCGAAGTTGGACATCATTCTTTTCCCGCAAGAGATCCTGAGGAAAAAGTGTTGCTAAATTTATCCCGTTGGCTATTTCATATGTGACTACGGGCCGAACCGAAACAAAATACTTTTTCTTGGTAGGTGTGATCCGCTGGACATAGATCCAATCTTTCAATTTTTTTGATTCCTTAGAATTTTTTTTTTTTCCTGTTACTGGCGGTATCAAAATGCCGCAGTGCCTGGATATCTTATCTGTCTCTCCAGGAAAATGAATATCCCCATAAAAGATTCTCAGTTCAATACTTTTTTTTTTTCTTTCCACTCGAACTAATCCGCCTATTCGACTTCTTTTATTTAAAGCAAGTCGTGTATATACTCTAATGATACTATTGTTCCGGACCATTATGGACGAGGATCCAGGTAAAATATGCACTTCTTCGGGAATGAAAAAAAACCGATCTACTTTCATTTGGTATTTCAGACTCAATTCTTTTGTTCCTCGATACTCAATCAAATCCTCTTTTTTTATGATTGAATCTACCTCCGCAGTCCCATATTTAGTAATTCCTGAACTGCTTCTTCTGTATCGTGGATCATCAAAATAAGCAAGAATACTATTTCTACGTAAAATACCATTTATGGGTATTTCAATTGAAATACCAAAACAGGATATGAGTTCTTTTTGCCATTCTTGATCATATTTTAATGGGATGATGAATCTATTTTTTCGCCTTTTCGCTAATAAATCTGAATTCTCTTGGAGAATAGACGGATATATTAAATTCCACTTACCATTGGATATAATTCGATTAGATATTGAATAATCAATGATTTCCATATCTTTTTTACTAGAAGTATCCAACAATTTATGTCTTACTCGATCATTAGTCATTGAGAGGTCAGAGATATATTTGTCTTCGACAGAAAAAGAATGAGCATTAATTTGATCTTGATCCTTGGGGATCGAAAAAGACATTATACTGGATCCGCGCGGGCCTCCTGCTAATATCCATAAATGACTTGTTTTTGGTAATAGATGAACATTACCATATGTATATTCGGGTGCATGGTAGACACCCGTACTCCAGTGCATTTCTCCCTCTGATTCAGAGTAAATATGTTTTCGGACTTTCTCTTTAAAATGAAAAGTGGACGTTCCCGCGCGAATCTCAGCAATCACTTGTTCTGATTCTACATATTGATTATTTTGAACTAAAATCAAACTCTTTGGCGGAATATTCACATTATGGATAACACTCCGATTCTCAATAATTACATATAAATCTATAGAACATAAAAAAGCAGGATGCCCATGACGGGTACGCGTAGGATGAACAAAATCCTCATTAAATTTTATTTTTCCATTAGAAGGAGCTCGTACATGTTCGGCAGTACCACCTGTGAATACTCCACCGGTATGAAAAGTTCTTAATGTTAGTTGAGTCCCCGGTTCCCCAATCGATTGACCCGCAATAATACCTACAGCTTCTCCCAATTCGGCTAGGTCACCATGAGTGGGACTTCGACCATAACATAATTGACAGATCCAAGATGTGCTTCTGCAAGTAAAGGGGGTTCGAATATATATTGGTCGTGCTCGAAAAGTTATGAATTGATTGATAAGCCCAATCCCAATATCTTGATTCCTAGTGGCAATACATCGTAGACCTATATATATATCGTCTGCTAATACACGACCAATTAGTGTTTGGGCAAAAATTATTTCTGTCATCTCATTTCGAGGACTCACGGAAATACCTTGGATAGTACCACAATCTATTCTACGTATAATAATGTGTTGAACCACTTCAACAAGTCTACGCGTGAGATATCCAGCATCTGATGTACGTACAGCAGTATCCACTACTCCTTTGCGGGCTCCGTAGCAGGAAATTATATATTCTGTCAAAGAGAGTCCTTCACGCAAATTGCTTTGAATAGGTAAATCAATCATTTGTCCTTGGGGATCCGACATTAATCCTCTCATACCTACTAATTGATGTACTTGAGATGCATTTCCTCTAGCTCCCGAAAAGGACATTAGATGGACTGGATTAGAAGGATCAGTCATCCGAAAATTAGGATTCATTTCTTGTCTCAAATATTCGCTTGTGGCATACCATATCTCAATAGATTGACGTAATTTTTCTACCGCATGTACATTCCCATAATGATGGTGTTTCTCCAAAAAAAAACTTTGTTGTTCAGCGTCTCGGACTAACCATCCCTTAGATGGTATTGTTAAAAGATCATCTATTCCTAATGAAATAGATGTAACAGTGGCTTGCTGGAAACCCAAAGTCTTCATTTGATCCAGGATATGTGATGTATATGCCATTCCGAAATGATCTATTAATCTGCTAATAAGTCGTTTCATAGCAGTTCTATCTATCACTTTATTGTGAAAGACCAGATCGACCCGTTCTGCCATAAGTACCCCCATATTCCGCTGAGTAGGATTCGACAATGGACCTGAGTCAGTGATTCGAAAACTTCCTTTCCTAAATTTTTATTTGCGCATAAATTCAGAAATTATGATACCAGTGAAATTGGAGAGACCTTAATTCCCACAGGTATGAATATCTCTAATTTCTTAGTTTAGATAGTATATGAGTAGGCCCGGCAAAATCCCTGTATGGCTTCTTCTATCTCTCGATAAAAAAAAATATGACCGACGGTGGTTCGAATGTATACACAGCCAATTTCTTTTTTTACACTTCCTACTATTAGATAGTGCTCATAAATCTCATGATAAGTGCCCGAAGATTCATATTGAACTTCGACGGGAACTTCTCTTGAACCAATGACACGTTGATCTAGTC